ATACGCATTATTTTAATAGTGTAAATAGATGCAATTTGGGCCCTAAAATATACTACTAGAGGTTTTCCTGTTTCCGGGGGGTTTTCAGGAGTGTTAGTGATCTCCGGAGTATAGGGGGGTAGGGGGGTTTTACGCGTAAAAACCCAGGGGAGATCTTAGGTTTATTAGGAGTAATAACTATACTTTATGCTCTTGAGATCCTAATATGCAATTCTTTTATAAAAGTCTTTCCAACATTAATACACTTTTTTGGCTGCAAGAAAAATGTACACCCTTGTCTGTATTAACCGTGCGCACTCTGAAGTGTCAAGTGAAAGGAAGACAAAAAAGAGAACCAAATGCCCGATGGAGTGAACGCCCGGCTTGGTGGGTAACGAGTCGTATGTACTCCACCATTAACTTATGTCAGCGTCGATGAAAGTATGAGGAATAATATCAAGTCATGGCCCTGAAGTAGGAACCAAATGCCAGGAATAGTTCACTAGGTGAAACCCCCACAATTATTGTCCCTCACCATCAATAAGAGTTAACATTGAGAAATCAACTGATGGTCGGTTCTTACTACATTAAAACTCTGAGAAACGTCTAGATGTTGGGTCCTGGTATATCTTCGATCATGGACGGTGGTGCTCGGTCTTAAGTTTCGCCCGTCTTTATTTAAAAAAATGTAATTTTGTTTATAATGGTTTATGTACGACTTAAAATAATGTTGATGGCATAAATGGTTAAACCCTAGAATGGTGATAATGCATACATGTACTATAATATCCATAATATGGTTAATATAAGTATATGGGGTAAATACATATATGTATTTACGTACATTGACAAAGAATGGTTTAATTTAGAATTCTAGCTTTGGGAGCTAGGGGTAGGAGTTAGAATCTCCTTTCTTTGAGCAGTAGGGAGGATTTTAACCTCCGGCATCCGGCTTACAAGACCGGCGCTCTAAAGCTGAGCTACTAATGCAAGACCATCCTAGGACTTTGTTTTCTAATCAGCCTGCTAGGGGGGTAAGGACTAAGAAGAGGAAAAAGTACGTGAAAGAGGCAATTTGCCCAATGATGATGTAGGGGTGTTCGACGGGTATCCCTCCGATTCAAGTAAGAATAGCGACGTTTGCAACAAGAGTTCAGAATAGAAATTGTGTTAAGGGCCGAAAGGTCAGGCCTCGTTGTTTTGAGGTGTGGAGGATAGGGACGACTATGAGTACAAGGATGGAAGCGAGGAGGGCTAAGACACCCCCTAGCTTGTTAGGAATTGAGCGGAGAATAGCGTAAGCGAACAAAAAATATCATTCTGGTTTGATGTGTGGAGGTGTAACTAAGGGGTTGGCGGGGGTAAAGTTATCTGGGTCTCCTAGAAGATTTGGTGAGAATAATGCCAGTAAGGAGAGGGCAATAAGGAGGACGGCGAAACCTAACAGGTCTTTGTATGAGAAATAGGGGTGAAATGAGATTTTGTCTGCGTCTGAGTTTAGACCGAGAGGGTTGTTGGAGCCTGTTTCGTGAAGGAACAGTAGATGGATGATGGTTGCTGCGGCAATAACAAAGGGAAAGAGGAAATGGAAAGCAAAAAAGCGGGTGAGGGTGGCGTTGTCTACTGAGAAGCCACCTCAGATTCATTGAACGAGGGTATTTCCCACGTAAGGGACGGCGGAGAGGAGGTTTGTGATGACGGTTGCACCTCAGAATGATATTTGTCCTCAGGGGAGGACGTAGCCCACGAAGGCAGTTATTATTACTAAGAGGAGGAGGACGACACCGACGTTTCAAGTTTCTTTATAAAGGTAGGAGCCGTAGTAGAGTCCTCGACCAATGTGTAAATAAATACAAATGAAGAAGAAGGATGCGCCGTTAGCATGAATATTTCGGATGAGTCAGCCATAGTTTACATCTCGGCAGATATGGGCTACGGATGAGAAGGCTGTTGCGATATCTGAAGTGTAATGTATGGCGAGGAAAAGTCCTGTGAGGATTTGGGCGGCGAGACATAGGCCGAGGAGGGAACCAAAGTTTCATCAGACTGAGATATTGGAGGGGGCGGGAAGATCAACTAGTGCGTCGTTTGCAATTTTTAGTAGGGGGTGAGTTTTTCGGAGGCTTGCCATTAAGGTTCTTGTAGTTGAATAACAACAGTGGTTTTTCAAGCCATTAGTCCTGGTTAAAGTCCTGGCAGGAATTATGACTTATATCATGTTTTTGTTTTTATTTGGTCTAGTGCTAGGGTTAGTTGCGGTTGCTTCTAATCCTTCCCCTTATTTTGCCGCTCTGGGTTTAGTAGTGGTAGCGGGCATGGGGTGCGGGGTGTTGGTTGGGCATGGGGGCCCTTTCTTATCTTTAGTCCTGTTCTTAATTTATTTGGGCGGGATACTAGTGGTGTTTGCATATTCAACGGCCTTGGTTGCTGATCCTTACCCCGAGAGTTGAGGGAGCCGGCCGGTCGCGATTTATATGGTTATATATTTAGGGGTGGTTGTGCTGGTGTCTGGCTTGTTAGGGGGTGGTTGGTACGAGGTGTCGTGGGTCTCTGTGGATGAGTTTGAGGAATTTTCTGTATTTCGAGGGGATATCGCAGGGGTCGCTATGATATATTCGTCCGGGGGAGGAATGTTATTGATTAGTGCGTGGGTGTTGTTACTTACTTTGTTTGTGGTGTTGGAATTAACACGAGGGTTAAGCCGGGGTGCGCTTCGGACAGTTTAATAAACGAAGAGAAAGGTTGTGAGGGCCAGAGTGAGGAGAAAGAGGGTGAGGTAGGTTTTGATTATTCCTTGTTGGGTGTTACTTGTTGTTGAAATCAAGGGGATGTTAAAGGAGGTTAGGGTTTTGGGTCCTAGTTTTTCTAGTCAGGTTTGGTCAATTGTTTGACTTGCAATTGCTTGGCCTAAGGACAGGTTTAGTTTAGGGATGAAGCGGTGGATAATTGCTGGGAAGAAGCCTAGTATATTGGAGAAGTGGTGAGGGGATAGGAGGGGGGAGGGCTTGTGTTGTTTGTTTGTTAGGGAGGCCAATTCTAGGGCGATAAGAAGGCCTATAATTGTAACTACAAGAGCGGCCAATTTTAGAAGGGGTGGTATGGATATGACGGGTGTTTTTAGGGGAATAATGTTTGAGGTAATAAGGAGACCGGCGATAATACTTCCTCAGGCAAGTCGTTTAATGGGATTAATTACTGCTATGTTGTTTTCATTAATAGGGGGGAGGGCGTTAAATCGGGGGAAGCCTATAGATACAAAGAAGACAACCCGGAGGCTATAAATGGCTGTGAAAGAGGTAGCTAGGAGAGTTAAGGCGAGGGCTCAGGCGTTAAGGTAGGATGTGTTTAGGGCTTCAATGATGGCATCTTTGGAGAAGAAGCCTGCTAAGAAGGGGGTGCCTGTGAGGGCAAGACTACCAATGGTAAGGCACGAGGATGTAAAAGGTGTGAGGTGGTGTATTCCTCCTATTTTTCGGATATCTTGCTCGTCGTTCAGGCTGTGGATAATCGAGCCAGAGCAGAGGAAAAGTATTGCTTTGAAGAAGGCGTGGGTGCAGATGTGGAGGAAGGCAAGTTGAGGTTGGTTTAGGCCAATAGTAACCATTATTAGTCCCAATTGGCTCGATGTGGAGAAGGCAACAATCTTTTTGATGTCGTTTTGGGTGAGAGCACAGGTTGCGGTGAAGAGGGTGGTTAGAGCACCTAAACAAAGGCAGGTGGTTAGGGCAGTTTGGTTATTTTCTATGAGGGGGCTCATTCGGATGAGCAGAAAAATGCCTGCGACGACTATAGTACTAGAATGAAGTAGGGCAGACACCGGCGTAGGACCTTCCATGGCGGAAGGGAGCCATGGGTGAAGTCCAAATTGAGCAGATTTGCCAGTAGCGGCAAGGATTAGTCCTAGAAGGGGGAGAGTTAGGTCATAGTCTTTTGCGGTCATAAATATTTGTTGTATTTCTCAGGAGTTCAGGTTTATGGCTATTCATGCTATTGCAAAAATAAGGCCGATATCTCCCACTCGGTTGTAAATAACTGCCTGTAGGGCGGCAGTATTGGCGTCTGCTCGTCCGTATCATCAGCCGATTAGGAGGAAAGATATGATGCCGACTCCCTCTCAACCGATAAAAAGTTGAAATATGTTGTTTGCTGTAACGAGGATTATTATAGCAATAAGAAAAATGAGGAGGTATTTGAAAAATCGATTTATGTAGGGGTCTGCATGCATATATCAGGAGGCAAACTCGAGGATAGACCAGGTTACATAGAGGGCAATAGGGATGAAGATAATTGAGTAGAGGTCGAATTTAAAGCTAATGTTGATATCGAATGTGATTGTGTTTATTCAGGTTCAGTTGGTAATAATGACTTCGGCCCCTTCGTTGAGAAAAAGAAATAGGGGAAGGAGGCTTGAGAAGAAAGCTAGTTTTACGGAAGTTTTGACTTGGGAGAGGGCCCAGTTGTTCGTTTGAGGGCTGGGTGAGAAGGTTGTTAGTAGGGGGTACGTTAGAAGCAGAAAGATAATAATAAGGCTTGATGTTATCACAAGGGAGGTAGGGTGCATAGCTGCTACTTGGATTTGCACCAAGAGTTTTTGGTTCCTAAGACCAATGGATACGCTGTTATCCTTTAGGAGCAGCTCGAGTGAGCCCTGGGGTCTAACCAAGGTGACGAAAATTAGCAATCTTTGTGGCTGACGAGCCTCTCTCGGTGGGTAAGAGGATTTTAACCTCTATTTTTAGAATCACAATCTAATGTTTTTGTTGAAACTATACCTACAGGAGGTTCACCCTCAAATTAGCTCTGGTTTGAGGATGAGGAGAATTAAAGGAAGGAGATGGAGGGCTATCAATAAGTGTTCTCGAGTATGGGAGGGGTCAAGGGCAATGATATGGGCTGGAAGTGGGCCTCGTTGGGTTATAAGGAACATGTAAAGTGAGTAGCCTGCTGTAATTAAGGTTCCAGCCCCTGTTAGGGCCAGGGTTCATCAAGATCAGTTGAATAGGGAGGTAATAATTATTAATTCTCCTATAAGGTTCGGGAAAGGGGGCAGGGCAAGGTTAGCAAGGCTAGCAATAAATCATCACGTGGCTATTAGGGGAAGGGCCATTTGTAGTCCTCGTGCTAGTACCATTGTTCGACTGTGGGTGCGTTCATAATTGGTATTTGCTAAACAGAATAGGGCGGAAGAGGTCAATCCATGGGCAATTATGAGAATGAGGGCCCCTGAGAAGCCTCAGGGGGTTTGGATAAGAATGCCCCCTACAACTAGGCCCATGTGACTGACGGAGGAGTATGCGATGAGGGATTTTAAGTCTGTTTGTCGCAGACAAATTGATCCTGTCATAATTACCCCTCAAAGGGCAAAGATGATAAATGGATAGCTGAGTTCTTTAGTTAGTGGCTCTAATATGGTTATTATGCGTATTATGCCATAGCCTCCTAGTTTAAGGAGGACTGCGGCTAGAATCATTGAACCCGCAACGGGGGCTTCAACATGTGCTTTAGGAAGTCAGAGGTGGACTCCGTACAGGGGTATTTTTACAAGGAAAGCTAGCAAACAGCCTGCTCACCATAATTTGTCTGCGTTTGTTGAAAGGGGAAGGGAGTTGGAGTATTGAAGGGTTAATAAGGAAAGGGTGCCTATGTTGTTTTGGAGGAGGAGGAGGGCGACGAGAAGTGGGAGAGAGCCTGCGAGGGTATAAAATAAAAAGTAGGTGCCTGCGTTAAGTCGTTCTGCTTGGTTTCCTCAACGAGTAATGAGAATCAATGTGGGGATGAGGGTAGCTTCAAATATTACATAAAATATGATAACCTCGGTAGCGCTAAAGGCCAGAATAAGGAAGATTTGTAGGGATGTCAGTAGCATAATGAATATTCGTTGACGATTAACAGGTTCGGAGGCTGTATGGCTTTGGCTTGCAAGAATCATAAGAGGTAAAAGTCAGCAGGTGAGGACCAGGAGAGGTGTTGAGAGGTGATCTGTCGCTAGGTAGAGGTTAAGGGAGGTTCAACCTGTTTCTGAGAGGTTTTTTAGTCAGGTAAGGCTAATTAGCGCGATTACTAGGCTGTGAAGGAGGGAAGCGGGTCAGAGCCACTTAGCGGGGGCTAGTCAGGCCGTTGGAACGAGCATAAGGGTTGGGACGAGAATTTTTAGCATTGTAAGAGATTTAGGCTTTGGAGGCGGTCCGATCCGTGGGTGCGGGCAGTGGCTACTAGGAGGGCCAGCCCTGCGCTTGCTTCGCAAGCTGAGAATGCCAGGAGAAGTATCGGGGAAGCTGAGAAGTTGGTGGAGTCCAATTGTAGGGTCCATAAGGATAGGGCAATAAACAAAGAGAGCATTATCCCCTCCAAACACAGGAGGGCAGAGAGGAGGTGGGTTCGGTGGAATGCTAGACCTGTTAATCCTAGAAGGAAGGCTGAGGAAAAAGCGAAGTGAACGGGGGTCATTAGGTGATTGCGGACTTTAACCACAAGTTTTTGAGCCGAAATCAAATGTTTTTCTTAAACTAATAGCCTACTCGGCTCACTCCAGGCCTCCTTGGACTCATTCGTAAATTAAGCCTAGAGTCAGAAGTGCTAGAACAGCGGAAGCCCAGAGAAATGTAGTTAGTGGGGATGCTAGTTGATCTCCTCAAGGAAGGGGGAGAAGGAGGGCAATTTCTAAGTCGAAAAGGAGAAAAAGGATGGCTACGAGAAAGAATCGGAGGGAAAAAGGTAATCGGGCACTTCCTAAGGGGTCAAATCCACATTCGTAAGGCGAGAGTTTTTCGTGGTCGGGGGTTATTTGTGGGAGTCAGAAGGCTACAATGGCGAGGATAGAGGAAAGAAGAGTAGAGATTGTGATTACTGTTGCGATTAAGTTCATTATCTTTCCTTGGACTTTAACCAAGACCGGGTGATTGGAAGTCACTTATACTTACTTTAGTACTAGAAAGATTAAGATCCTCATCAGTAGATAGAAATGTAAAGGAATAATCAAACGACGTCTACAAAATGTCAGTATCAGGCGGCTGCTTCAAATCCGAAATGGTGCTCGGATGTAAAATGATATTGGACTTGGCGGAGTAAGCAGACGGCCAAGAATGAGGAGCCAATAATGACGTGCAGTCCGTGGAAGCCGGTTGCTACGAAGAATGTGGAGCCGTAGACCCCGTCGGCAATTGTGAAGGGGGCTTCATAGTACTCCATAGCTTGAAGGAAGGTAAAATAGAAGCCAAGGAGGATAGTTAGTCCTAGAGCTTGAATTGCTTGTTTGCGTTCACCTTCTATAATGCTGTGGTGAGCTCAAGTGACTGTAACCCCTGAGGCTAGTAGGACGGCTGTATTAAGGAGGGGTACCTCAAAGGGGTCTAAGGTGGTAATTCCTGTAGGAGGCCAGCAGCCCCCGAGCTCAGGGGTAGGGGCTAGGCTTGAGTGATAGAAGGCTCAGAAAAAGCCTAGAAAAAAGAAAACTTCTGAGGTAATGAATAGGACTATACCGTATCGGAGGCCTTTTTGAACGGGGGGTGTATGATGTCCCTGGAATGTGCCTTCTCGAATGATGTCTCGTCATCATTGAAATATTGTAAGGAGGAGGAGGGCTAAGCCCAGGGTTATTAGGGTCGTGGAGTGAAAGTGGAATCAGACTGCAAGGCCTGATGTCATTAAGAGGGCAGCAATTGCGCCTGTTAAAGGCCAGGGGCTGGGGTCAACTATATGGTATGCGTGTGCTTGGTGGGCCATTAAACGTTTTCTTGGAGGTAAAGACTTAAAAGAAGAACGAAGACATAGGCTTGGATTATAGCCACGGCAACTTCTAAGAGGGTTAATAGAAATAATAGGGCCGCGGTCAGGAGTGCTACTGTTGGTATAAGGGGTAAGAGAACAAAGGCAGCTGTCGCGATTAGTTGAATTAAAAGGTGGCCGGCTGTCAGGTTAGCTGTTAATCGTACTCCTAGGGCGAGGGGGCGGATGAAGAGGCTAATTGTTTCGATAATAATAAGGACAGGAATTAAGAGGGTGGGGGTCCCTTCTGGGAGGAGGTGTCCTAGGGCGTTGGTCGGTTGATTACGCATACCAATGATTACGGTTGCTAGCCAAAGTGGGACGGCAAGGCCTATATTGAGAGACAGTTGTGTGGTAGGGGTAAAGGTGTATGGGAGAAGGCCGAGTATATTAAGAGAGATGAGGAATAGTATAAGGGACATAAATATGACGGCTCATTTGTGGGCCCCGGGGTTTAAGGGTAAGAAGAGCTGGCTAGTAAATTGGTTGATGAATCAGCTTTGGACGGCTAGCAGACGATTGTTTAGTCAACGTGTTGTAGGGGTTGGAAAAATAATGCAAGGAAGAGTGAGCGCGATAGCAATTAGAGGGACTCCTAGAAAAACGGGGCTTATAAATTGGTCAAAAAAGCTTAGTGTCATGGTCAGTTTCAGGCTTCTGTTTTGGGTTTTTCTGTGCTTTGGGATGTGGGATCATTTGGGAATACATGGGCCAACACTTTTGGGGGAAGTATGGTTAAAAGAACGGATCAGGAGAAGATTAGGATGGCAAACCAGGGCGCGGGGTCGAGTTGAGGCATGTCGCTAGGGGTGGTTGGGAGCCACCAGTCTTTAGCTTAAAAGGCTAACGCTAGGCCCTATTTAGCTTCTTAGCGAGTTATCTTCAAGTATTAAAGATGATCAGTTTTCAAAGTGTTCAAGAGGGACAGCTTCAACTACAATAGGCATGAAGCTGTGATTTGCACCGCAAATTTCAGAGCATTGCCCGTAGAAGACGCCTGGGCGAGATGCAATAAAAGCTGTCTGGTTTAGACGTCCGGGAACTGCATCTATTTTTACCCCGAGGGCTGGGACTGCTCATGAGTGAAGTACATCTTCTGCAGAGACGAGAATACGGATGGGGGATTCTGCGGGAATAACTATTCGGTGGTCTGCTTCTAATAGGCGGAATTGACCGGGAGTTAGGTCTTGTGTGGGAATCATGTAAGAGTCAAATCCAAGGTCTTCATAGTCTGTGTATTCGTAGCTTCAGTATCATTGGTGGCCCAGGGCTTTAATTGTGAGATGCGGGTCATTAATTTCATCCATGAGATAAAGAATGCGAAGGGATGGTAATGCAATTAGAATGAGGATTACTGCTGGGAGCACTGTTCAGATAATTTCAATCTCTTGAGAGTCCAGCAGGTATTTGTTAGTTAGGGTGGTGGATACTATGGCCACAATAATGTAAAGTACTAGTGTACTGATTAAGAAAACGATTATCAGGGCGTGATCGTGAAAATGTAGAAGTTCTTCTATAACAGGGGAAGCTGCATCTTGAAAGCCTAGTTGTAGGGGATGTGCCATTAATTTGCAAGACACGCGGGATTTTAACCCTCAATTCTACCTCGACAAGGTAGTGTAATTAAACCATTTTACTAGTGTCTTATGAAGAAAGTGACAGAGCGGCTATGTGGTTGGCTTGAAACTAACCTATGGGGGTTCAACTCCTCCCTTTCTCGTTAATTTGAGCGAACTTGAACGTAGGCAGGCTCTTCGAATGTGTGGTAGGGAGGAGGACAGCCATGAAGCCATTCTACGTTGGTTGTGGTGAGTTCTACTGTCATTACTTCACGTTTGGCGGCGAATGCTTCTCAAATAATAAATAAAAATATAATGACAGCCACGAGAGAGATGAGGGAACCAATAGAGGAAACGGTATTTCAAAGGGTGTAGGCGTCTGGATAGTCTGAGTATCGTCGGGGTATTCCTGCCAACCCTAGGAAATGTTGGGGAAAGAATGTGAGATTGACGCCAATAAATATAATGCCAAAGTGGATTTTTGTCCAAGTGCTGTGGAGGGTATAGCCTGAAAATAGGGGAAACCAGTGTACGAAGGCTGCGATGATGGCAAAGACTGCCCCCATCGAGAGGACGTAGTGGAAGTGGGCTACTACGTAATATGTGTCGTGTAAGACAATGTCTAGGGACGAGTTAGCTAATACAATGCCCGTTAGGCCTCCTACTGTAAACAGGAAAATGAACCCAAGGGCCCATAGAAGGGGTGTTTCTCATTTGATTGCGCCTCCATGAAGAGTAGCAAGTCAACTAAAGACTTTAACACCAGTAGGAATGGCAATAATTATAGTGGCGGAGGTAAAATAGGCGCGTGTATCTACATCTATCCCAACTGTAAACATGTGGTGAGCTCAGACAATAAAACCTAGGAGTCCAATAGCCATTATAGCTCAGACTATTCCCATGTAGCCGAAGGGTTCTTTTTTGCCAGAGTAGTAGGCAACGATGTGCGAAACTATCCCAAACCCGGGCAGAATTAAAATATAGACTTCTGGGTGCCCAAAAAATCAGAAGAGGTGTTGGTAAAGAATTGGGTCGCCCCCTCCTGCGGGGTCGAAGAAAGTGGTGTTGAGGTTTCGGTCTGTCAGAAGTATTGTAATCCCTGCAGCAAGGACGGGCAGCGAGAGGAGAAGAAGGACGGCTGTGATAAGTACTGCTCAAACAAAGAGTGGGGTTTGGTATTGTGAGATTGCAGGGGGTTTTATGTTAATGATGGTTGTAATAAAATTGATAGCCCCAAGAATTGAGGAAACTCCTGCTAGGTGGAGGGAAAAGATGGTCAGGTCGACGGATGCTCCGGCGTGTGCTAAGTTCCCTGCTAGGGGCGGATAAACGGTCCACCCGGTCCCAGCCCCGGCTTCCACCCCTGAAGAGGCAAGAAGCAGAAGGAAGGAGGGAGGAAGAAGTCAAAAGCTTATGTTATTCATTCGGGGAAAGGCTATGTCGGGGGCCCCAATCATTAGGGGGATTAGTCAATTCCCAAAGCCTCCAATCATAATTGGTATAACTATAAAGAAGATTATTACGAATGCATGAGCGGTTACGATTACATTATAAATCTGGTCGTCCCCCAGAAGAGCGCCGGGTTGGCTTAGTTCTGCTCGAATCAGTAGGCTTAAGGCGGTGCCCACTATTCCAGCTCAAGCACCAAATACTAGATAGAGGGTGCCGATGTCTTTGTGATTAGTCGAGAAGAATCAACGTGTGATTGCCACAGGTAGGATGGCTGAGTTTTTAAGCGGTGGGTTGTAGCTCCATAAACAGAGGTTTGAGTCCTCTTCTTACCAAGCCCCGAGGTGTTCGACATATAAGATTGCAAATCTTGAGGAGTAGGCTAGCGCCTACCGGGGCTTTCCCCCGCCTTTTGGCTCTGACAGGCGGGGGAAAGGTAGATGGATGCTCGCTGGCTTGAGCGCTTAGCTGTTAACTAAGAGCTTGTAGGATCGAGGCCTGCCTATCTAGAAAGGCTTTAGCTTAATTAAAGTGTCTGCTTTGCATGCAGGAGATGTGGGGTAATATCCCGCAAGTCTTATCAGGGACTGGGGGACTTTCACCCCCGCTTAGGGCTTTGAAGGTCCTTGGTCTTATGCTATCCTAAGTCTCTTAAAGGGTTATTAGTGCGGTTACGGCGGGAGTCAGGGGTAGGAGGGCAAGGGTTGCCAGGGCTGAGATGGCAAGAGGGAGGGTCAGTTGGGATGTAGGTAGGCGTCAGGGGGTGGTTCCAGCAAGATTATTGGGGGAAAGGGTGAGGGTGATTGCATAAGAGAGGCGTAGATAGAAGTAAAGACTTAAGAGGGCGCTAAGAGCAGCCAGGGTGGCTGTAGGGGCGAGGTCTTGTTTAGTTAGTTCCTGGAGGATTAGTCATTTAGGCATGAAGCCTGTTAGAGGAGGGAGGCCTCCAAGCGAGAGAAGAATGAGAGGGGCAAGTGCTGTCATCGCTGGGGCTTTCGACCAGGAGGTGGCGAGAGTATTAATATTGGTTGCTTTATTAAGTTTAAATACCAGGAATGTTGAAGATGTTATGATTAGATAAATAAGGAGGGTTAGGAGGGTAAGGGAGGGGGCGAATTGGAGTACTAAGATTATTCAGCCGAGGTGGGCAATTGAGGAGTAGGCGAGGATTTTCCGTAATTGTGTTTGGTTTAGCCCCCCTCAGCCGCCCACAAGGGTTGAGACAAGGCCGAGGACAATAAGGAGGGTCGAGTTGGTAGGTTGAATCTGTAGGAGGAGCGCAAATGGTGCAAGTTTTTGTCAGGTGGAGAGGATGAGTCCAGTAGTAAGGTCTAGGCCTTGGAGGACTTCAGGCAGCCATGCATGTACAGGGGCGAGGCCAATTTTTAATGCTAAGGCAAGTGTAATTATGGTAACGGGTAGGGGGTGGGTTATTTGTTGAATATCTCATTGTCCTGTGATTCAAGCATTAGTGGTGCTAGCGAATAGTAATATTGCAGCGGCGGTGGCTTGGGTGAGAAAATATTTGGTAGTGGCTTCGACTGCCCGGGGATGGTGATGTTGGGCTATGAGCGGAATAATGGCGAGGGTGTTTATTTCGAGGCCTATTCAGGCAAGGAGTCAGTGTGAGCTAGCGAATGTAATTGTGGTTCCTAGGCCCAATCCGAATAGCAGGGTGGCTAGAATGTAGGGATTCATCAGTAAAGGAAGGATTTTAACCAACATGTTTGGGGTATGGGCCCAAGAGCTTGAATTAGCTGACCTTACTAGGAAGTGGTGTAGTGGAAGCACTAAGAGTTTTGATCTCTTCAGATAGGGTTCGAGTCCCTTCTTTCTAAGGAGTTGGGGGGAGTTTAACCCCCATGATTCACTCTATCAAAGTGGTCCTTTATTCAGGCACAACTCCGGCCTTAAAGTTGAGGGGGGAGTCCTGCAAACGCAATTGGGAGTGCAAGGTGTCAAATTACCAGGGCTAGGGTTAAGGGAAGAAAATTTTTTCAGATCAGATGCATGAGCTGATCGTATCGAAAGCGGGGGTAGGAGGCACGGACTCAAAGGAAAATGATTGAGAGAAGTGCTGCTTTAGTTATTAAGTTAATTGCAGTTAGCTCTGGTATTGTTGGGATGTGGGAGGCGCCTAGAAATAGTGTGGCGGAGAGTGTATTTATAAGTAAAATATTGGCGTATTCCGCTAGGAAAAATAAGGCGAAGGGGCCACCCGCGTATTCGACATTGAAGCCGGAGACTAGTTCGGACTCCCCTTCTGTTAAATCAAAGGGGGCACGGTTGGTTTCTGCGAGGGTTGAGATGTATCATATTGCGGCTAGTGGTCAGGCGGGTAAAATTAGTCACACACTTTCTTGAGCAATGTTGAAAGTTTGAAGTGTAAAGCCTCCTGTAAAGATGATAGTGTTTAGGAGGATGAGGCCGAGGCTGACTTCGTAGGAAATAGTCTGGGCGACGGCTCGTAGTGCCCCAATAAGGGCGTATTTTGAATTGGAGGCCCAGCCCGAGCCCAAGATTGAGTAGACTGCTAGACTGGAGAGGGCTAAAATAAATAGGACACCGAGGTTTAAGTCAGTGATGGGGTAAGGCATCGGTATAGGAGCTCAAAGGGTTAGAGCAAGTGTGAGGGCTAGGATAGGGGCAAATAAGAATAAGATGGGAGAGGAGGTGGAGGGACGGACGGGTTCTTTAATGAAGAGCTTAACTCCGTCAGCGATGGGTTGCAGCAGGCCGTAGGGCCCCACAATGTTGGGTCCTTTTCGGAGTTGCATGTAACCGAGCACCTTTCGTTCAAGTAGGGTTAGGAAGGCAACAGCTAGCAAGACTGGTACGATGAAGGCGAGGGGGCTAATGATATGGGTGATGAGGGCTGAAGTCATAGCTAAGGAGAGGATTTGAACCTCTGTGGAAAGGGCTTAGGTCTTTTGCAGTTACCGGGCTCTGCCACCTTAACATGCCGTTCTCTTCGGCATAAGGGCATGCCCTTTTGCCTATTTTAGTTGTCTGCATTAGGTGGGGGTGAGGCGTACTCTAAGCAGAGGCCTTTTCTTCTCGGTCCTTTCGTACTAGAAAAGATCATGTCATAGATAGAAACTGACCTGGATTACTCCGGTCTGAACTCAGATCACGTAGGACTTTAATCGTTGAACAAACGAACCCTTAATAGCGGCTGCACCATTAGGATGTCCTGATCCAACATCGAGGTCGTAAACCCTCTTGTCGATATGGGCTCTAAAAGAGGATTGCGCTGTTATCCCTAGGGTAACTTGGTCCGTTGATCGGCATTGCCGGATCATTATTGGTCAGAAGTTCTGTTTACTAGAGCGGGGGCTCTTAGCTTTAGGAGGTGAAAAATAGGGATTCTCCCGTTCCACGTGGGGGGTTTTTGTTTCCCCGCGGTCGCCCCAACCGAAGACATTAGGGCAGGCTTCTACTGGTTTGGCCCTTTGTTTAGGGGTATTTAACATGATCTGCCTTGGTGTCTAAAGCTCCATAGGGTCTTCTCGTCTTATGGTACTATTCCCGCTTCTGCACGGGAAGATCAATTTCATTGACTTGAAAAAGGAGACAGTCAAGCCCTCGTTATGCCATTCATACAGGTCCCTATTTAAGAGACAAGTGATTGCGCTACCTTCGCACGGTTAAAATACCGCGGCCGTTAAACATATAGTCACAGGGCAGGCGGGACCTCTTATTTATTAATTTTGCAAGAGGCGATGTTTTTGGTAAACAGGCGAGGCCTCATGTGTTTGCCGAGTTCCTTCTTTTTCTTTTAGTCTTTCCCTGGAAGCACACCAGTGTAGGGTTAACGGTTGTTTGTTGAAAAATTTTCTAGTTTTTTGGTCTGTTATTCACTACCCTCTTTGATTGGGGCCGTTAAGGTTCGGTGGGGGGTCCGTTTCGATTTACACGTGTGCAGGGAGAGAGGCTGAGGCTCTCTTATTACTCATTTTAGCATGGTCACCCCCATGTGCGCATGGGGTGGCCTGGTAAGATTAGGGGGTTGGGATTGAATTATCGGGATCGGAGGGGTAAGTGGTATGTCTGAGCTTTAACGCTTTCTATAGGGGTGGCTGCTTTTAGGCCCACCAGAACATTTTACCTTTTGTTTATTATGATCCTTACCCACCTGGAAAAGTTGTCTCTTGTTTCAAAGGAGCTGTACCTCCTTTGAATAACTCTCACGGTTTCTTTATATGTCTAGGGATAATCTATTAAGACGAGGGGTGTTCAAGAAAGAAGCCGGGAGGCTGAACTCCTATCCATTTCTCAGGCAACCAGCTATAACTGGGTTCGGTAGGTTTATCACCTCTACTCGAAGCTCGTCCCACTCTTTTGCCACAGAGACGGGTGTGCCCTATTAATAGGCTGTCTTGGAGTAGCTCACCCAGTTTCGGGAAATCAAACTAAAGTGCTCTTTGCTCGAGTTTTTCTAACTAAATCATGATGCAAAAGGTACGAGGGTTTGTCTCTGCTTTTTTGGGCTTATACTGGGTTGTTTCATTTCTCTTTCAGCGTTCCCTTGCGGTACTTTATCTATTGCGCCTAGGTCCCTTTTCTGTCGCCCATACTAGGGGGGTAAAATGGTTTGTTTTGGGGGGGGGTGTTGTGTATTAGGGGTTATTAATAGTGAGTTGTTGTTTTTGGTTAGGTGGGCTAGCTATTTAGCGTCAGGGTAATCCGATTTGCACGGATGACTTCTCGGTGTAAGGGAGATGCTTTTCTGTCTTAGCTATACTCTGGTTTTTCCAAGTGCACCTTCCGGTACACTTACCATGTTACGACTTGCCTCCCCTTCGGAGTGTTTAGTTTTTAGGTAAATAAAATTTTAGGTTTGGGGAGAGTGACGGGCGGTGTGTGCGCGCTTCAGGGCCGGTTTCAGCAGAACTCTCTGTTTTCTGCTTACTGCTAAATCCTCCTTCGGATGAGTGTTTCAGTTCATCATTCGTATTCGCTGCATTAGGGAATGTAGCCCATCTCTTCCCCCTCCATACGCTACACCTCGACCTGACGTTTTGGGCTATGCCAATTTTGCTTACTATAGGTCCTTCACAGGGTAAGCTGACGACGGCGGTATATAGGCGGGGTAAACAAGGAGGGGTGAGGTTGAACGGGGGTTATCGGTTCTAGGACAGGCTCCTCTAGGTGGGTCTAAAGCACCGCCAAGTCCTTTGGGTTTCAAGCTAATGCTCGTAGTACCCAGGCGGATAGCAGGTGTATTTTGCTATCAATGTTTAAGGCTAAGCATAGTGGGGTATCTAATCCCAGTTTGTGTCATAGCTTTCGTGGGTTCAGAGTGTGTAAAGCCACTTTCGTAGTTGAACTTCTTATCTTCGGATGCGTATGACAGTTCTGAAGATGTTCGGCTTTAGTTTTAGTCTTTTCCTAACCACGCTTTACGCCGGGGTCAATCAACTTGGGTCTCTCGTATAACCGCGGTGGCTGGCACGAGTTTTACCGACCCTCTTAGCTTTGACTAAGTCAAGTTTTCACTTATGGCTTAATGTCTATCACTGCTGAATTCCCTTGAGGGTGTGGCTAAGCAAGGTGTCGTGGGCTAATGGAAAGAGCCTGATACCAGCTCCTTGTTCCCGGGCGGGGAACTGTGGGGCATTCTCACGGGGGTGCGGATACTTGCATGTGTAAGTTAAGCTAAAGTTGATAGTAAAGTCAGGACCAAGCCTTTGTGCTTGCGGAACTTTCTAGGGCTCATCTTAACATCTTCAGTGTTATGCTTTAGTTAAGCTACGCTAGC